TTAAAAATAAGCTAAGGTAAGCTTTTGGGTTCATACCCCAAATATAAAGGAAATCCCTTTTTTTTAAAAATAAAGTGCCTGATAAAAGGATTATTCTGATAGAATAAATTATGTAAATTTTTACCTTTATTATATTTTATAGAATCAAACTATATCTAATAATATCAAAAATTATTGTGCATCTTACACTAAAATATAAAATTTAATATATATATATATATATATATTAAATAAATGAACTTTAATTTCATAGAATGATTAAATTCTTATTTTAAATTTTATTTATAATTAATTCTAATAAAATATTTTTTTTTTTTTTTTTATTTTTTAGAACTTTAATCTCAATCTCCTCTAATTCATGATTAGGATGTTGAATTGGTTTAGAAATTAATTTATTAAGTTTCATCCCCCTAATTTCCTCCCCCAATAATTTATTAAATTCTGAAGCTTCTTTAAAATATTTTTTAACTCAATCAATTGCATCTATTAATTTTTTATTTTCTATTTTATTAAAATTATTATTTTTAAATTTTTTTTTTCATGAATTATTTTCAATTATAATTAATTCTTCATTATTAATAAAAATAGGATCAATTCCCTTTCATTTTTGGTTTCCTAATATTATAGAAGGATTATCTTGATTAAATTGTTTTATTTTAATAACTTGACAAAAAATTTCTCCTTTAATTTTATTATCCTATTATTTAAATATTAATTTTATTTCAATTATTATAATTTTTAATTGTATTATTGGTGTAATTGGTAGATTTAATCAAAACTCTATTCGTAAATTAATAGCTTTTTCATCAATCAATAATTTAGGATGAATAATATCTAGTTTAATAATTAGAGAATCAATTTGAAAATTATTTTTTATTATATATTCATTTTTAACTATAATTATATGTATAATATTTAATTTAATTAATATTTTTTTTATTAATCAATTATTTAATATTAATTTAAATTTTTTTTTAAAAATTTCTATCATAATTAATTTTTTATCACTAGGAGGATTACCCCCCTTTTTAGGATTTTTTTCAAAATGAATAGTAATTAATTTTTTAATTATAAATAATATATTTTTAATTTCTTTTTTTTTTATTATATCAAGATTAATTATAATTTTTGTTTATATTCGAATTATTTATTCATCTTTATTATTTTATTCATTTAAATTTAAATGATTTAAAATTTTTATTAAAAATAATTATATTACAATTATTAACTTTTTTAGTTTAATTTCTTTATCAGGAATAATTTTTAGAACTTTTTTTTTTATCTAAGGTTTTAAGTTAAAATAAACTAATAATCTTCAAAATTATTTATAAAGAAAATTTCTTTAAGCCTTAGAAAAATTTTCACCATAAAATTTGCAATTTTATATCATTTTTTTTTTGAATATAAAGCTTAATAAAAGAGATATATCTCGTTAATAAATTTACAATTTATCGCTTAAACTCAGCCATTTTATTAGCGAAAATGACTTTTTTCAACAAATCATAAGGATATTGGTACTTTATATTTTATTTTTGGAATTTGAGCAGGAATAGTTGGGACATCTTTAAGTCTTTTAATTCGAACAGAATTAGGAACTCCTGGATCTTTAATTGGTGATGATCAAATTTATAATACTATTGTTACAGCTCATGCTTTTATTATAATTTTTTTTATAGTTATACCAATTATAATTGGAGGATTTGGTAATTGATTAGTACCCCTAATATTAGGAGCTCCTGATATAGCTTTCCCCCGAATAAATAATATAAGATTTTGACTTTTACCCCCATCATTAATTTTATTAATTTCAAGAAGAATCGTAGAAAATGGTGCAGGAACAGGATGAACAGTTTACCCCCCACTTTCATCAAATATTGCTCATAGAGGATCTTCTGTAGATCTAGCTATTTTTTCTTTACATTTAGCTGGAATTTCATCTATTTTAGGAGCTATTAATTTTATTACTACAATCTTAAATATACGAATTAATAATATAACATTTGATCAAATACCTTTATTTGTTTGAGCAGTAGGTATTACAGCTCTTCTTTTATTACTTTCTTTACCAGTTTTAGCAGGAGCAATTACTATACTTCTTACTGATCGAAATTTAAATACTTCTTTTTTTGATCCTGCTGGTGGAGGAGACCCTATTTTATATCAACATTTATTTTGATTTTTCGGTCATCCTGAAGTTTATATTTTAATTTTACCAGGATTTGGAATAATTTCTCATATTATTTCTCAAGAAAGAGGAAAAAAAGAAACCTTTGGTTCTTTAGGAATAATTTATGCTATAATAGCAATTGGTCTTCTTGGATTTATTGTTTGAGCTCATCATATATTTACTGTTGGTATAGATATTGATACTCGAGCTTATTTCACTTCTGCAACTATAATTATTGCTGTACCAACAGGAATTAAAATTTTTAGATGATTAGCTACTATTCACGGAACACAAATTAATTACAGACCTTCTATTTTATGAAGACTTGGATTTGTATTTTTATTTACTGTAGGAGGATTAACAGGAGTAGTTTTAGCCAATTCTTCTATTGATATTACTCTTCATGATACTTATTATGTAGTAGCTCATTTTCATTATGTTTTATCTATAGGAGCTGTATTTGCTATTTTAGGAGGATTTATTCACTGATATCCTCTTTTTACAGGTTTAACTCTTAATCCTTATTTATTAAAAATTCAATTTATTTCTATATTCTTAGGAGTAAATTTAACCTTTTTTCCTCAACATTTTTTAGGTTTAGCTGGAATACCTCGACGTTATTCTGATTATCCTGATAATTTTATATCATGAAATATTATTTCTTCTTTAGGTTCTTATATTTCCCTTATTTCAATAATATTAATTATTATTATTATTTGAGAATCCATAATTAATCAACGAATTATTTTATTTTCTTTTAATATACCCTCTTCTATTGAATGATATCAAAATACTCCCCCTGCTGAACATTCTTATAATGAATTACCTATTTTAAGTAACTTCTAATATGGCAGATTTTATGTAATGGATTTAAACCCCATTTATAAAGGATTATCCTTTTTTTAGAAATGGCAACTTGATCAAATTTTAATTTTCAAAATAGTGCATCTCCTTTAATAGAACAAATTATTTTTTTTCATGATCATACATTAATTATTTTAATTATAATTACTATTTTAATTTCATATTTAATAATCAATTTATTTTTTAATAAATATACTAATCGATTTTTAATTGAAGGACAAATAATTGAATTAATTTGAACTATTCTTCCCGCTTTTACTTTAATTTTTATTGCTCTTCCTTCTCTTCGATTATTATATTTAATAGATGAAATTAATAATCCATTAATCACATTAAAATCAATTGGTCATCAATGATATTGAAGTTATGAATATTCTGATTTTTCTAATATTGAATTTGATTCTTATATAATTCAACCATCTAATATTAATAATTTTCGATTATTAGATGTTGATAATCGAATTATTCTACCAATAAATAATCAAATTCGTATTTTAGTCACTGCTACTGATGTAATTCACTCATGAACTATTCCAGCCTTAGGAATTAAAGTAGATGCTAATCCAGGTCGTCTTAATCAAATAAGATTTTTTATTAATCGACCAGGAATTTTTTTCGGTCAATGTTCTGAAATTTGTGGGGCTAATCATAGTTTTATACCTATTGTAATTGAAAGAATTTCTATTAAAAATTTTATTAAATGAATTAACAATTATTCATTAGATGTCTGAAAGCAAGTATTGGTCTCTTAAACCTTATTATAGTAATTTAGCAATTACTTCTAATGAAATTTTATTAAAGAATTAGTTAAAATATAACATAAATATGTCAAATTTAAATTATTATTATAAATAATATTCTTTTATTCCACAAATAATACCTATTAATTGAATTTTATCCTTATTATTTTTTATTTTATTATTTATTATTTTTAATATAATAAATTATTTTATTTTTAATAATAAATCAATAAATATTAATAATAATAAATTAAACTTTAAAAATAAAAAAAATTTAAATTGAAAATGATAACTAATTTATTCTCAATTTTTGATCCTTCAACTAATATTTTTAATTTACCTTTAAATTGATTAAGAACTATTTTAGGTCTTTTATTTATTCCATTTTCTTTTTGATTAATTCCTAATCGTCATCAAATATTATGAAATTTTATTTCAATTAAACTTCATAATGAATTTAAAATATTATTAGGAAATAATAACAAATCAATTGGAAGAACTTTTATTTTTATTTCTTTATTTTTTTTTATTTTATTTAATAATTTTTTAGGTCTATTTCCATACATTTTCACAAGAACTAGTCATTTAAATATATCCTTATCTATTTCACTAACATTTTGATTAAGATTTATATTTTATGGATGAATTAATAATACTAAACATATATTTATTCATATAATCCCTCAAGGAACTCCTTTTATTTTAATACCTTTTATAGTATTAATTGAAACAATTAGAAATATTATTCGACCAGGCACTTTAGCTATTCGTTTAACAGCTAATATAATTACTGGTCATCTTTTAATCACTTTATTAAGAAGAATAGGAAACAGAATTAATTTTTATTTAATTTCACTTTTAATTTTTATACAAATTTTATTATTAATTTTAGAATCTATAGTAGCAATTATTCAATCTTATGTTATTTCAATTCTTAGAACATTATATTCTAGAGAAGTAAACTAATGTCTTTAAATCATAATCATCCCTATCACTTAGTTGATTATAGACCTTGACCATTAACAGGAGCAATTGGAGTTATAACTTTAGTAACTGGATTAACTAAATGATTTCACAATTTTAGAATTAATTTACTAATTTTAGGTTATATTATTACATTATTAACTATATATCAATGATGACGAGATGTATGTCGAGAAGGAACTTATCAAGGTAAACATACTATTTTAGTTTCAAATGGATTACGATGAGGAATAATTTTATTTATTGTTTCCGAAATTTTTTTTTTTATTTCTTTTTTCTGAGCATTCTTTCATAGAAGATTAGCACCCAATATTGAAATTGGAGCAATATGACCACCTATAATAATTATTCCATTTAATCCATTTCAAATTCCTTTATTAAACACTATTATTTTAATTTCCTCTGGTATTACTGTTACTTGAGCTCATCATGCTCTTATACAAAATAATTTCACCCAAACTTCTCAAGGCTTATTTTTTACTGTAATTCTAGGAATTTATTTCTCTATTCTTCAAGCATATGAATATTTAGAAGCTCCTTTTACTATCGCCGATAGAATTTATGGATCAACTTTTTTTATAGCTACCGGATTTCATGGATTACATGTAATTATTGGAACAATTTTTTTATTAACATGTTTAATCCGTCATATTAACTTTCATTTTTCTATAAATCATCACTTCGGATTTGAAGCTGCAGCATGATATTGACATTTTGTAGATGTTGTCTGATTATTTTTATATATTTCAATTTACTGATGAGGTAATTAATTATTTATATAATATATATAGTATATTTGACTTCCAATCAAAAAGTTTAATTGTTATTAATATAAATAATTATTTTATTATTAATTATATCAATTATTACATTTTTTATTTCAATAATTTTAATAATTATTTCTTTTATTATTTCAAAAAAATCAATTTTAGATCGAGAAAAATGTTCTCCTTTTGAATGTGGATTTGATCCTAAATCATTACCACGTATTCCCTTTTCTCTACATTTCTTTTTAATTACAATAATTTTCCTTATTTTTGATGTAGAAATTGCTTTAATTTTCCCACTAATTATAACATTTAAAATTGTTAATTTAATTAACTGATGAAAAATTAATTTATTTTTTATTATTGTACTTTTAATAGGATTATATCATGAATGAAATCAAAATATATTAAATTGAACTAACTAATTTAGGATTATAGTTTATTAAAAACTTTTGATTTGCATTCAAAAAATATTGAATTTCAATTTATCTTAAATAAGAAGCAATTTTGCATTTAATTTCGACTTAAAAGATTAGGACTAATAATCCTCTTATTTAAATTAATTGAAACCAAAATAGAGGTATATCACTGTTAATGATATTATTGAATTATATTCCAATTAGAAATATTTTATATTAAGCTTCTAACTTAATTTCAGTGATTAATAATCATTAATATTTCTATTTATATAGTTTATCTAAAACATTACATTTTCATTGTAAAAATAATATAATTTATTTATAAATATTTAAAGATTAAAATAATCACCCTAATATCTTCAATATTATACTCTTTTTAAGCTATTTAAATAAATTAAAATTATTAATATAATTAATAATATTCAAAAAACAAATCTAAATAAATAAATTTTAAAATTATTTATTTGATAAATTCTTGAAATTAAACTATAATTTTTTACTAAATTAAATATACCATGGCCAGAAAATAATTCTCTTCAACCTATATCAATATTTTTATATAAATTTTTAGAAAATCTTAAAACATAATAATTAAATCCATAAACTGATAATCTTGGTATAAATCATATTAAAGTAAAAAATATATTTAAATTATATATTATTAAAAATTTATTAATAGAATAAATATTCATTTTTCTAATCAATCAACCCATAATACCTCCTAATATTCTTACATAAATTACTATTAACTTTATATTTAAAGATATATAAATCATATAAGGATAACAAAAAATTATTCAACTTAACATTCTTCCAGAAATTAATCTTATTATTAATAAAATTAATATACTTTTTAATATTACATAATCCTCATCATATAAATTATAAACTCTTATTAAATTAAAATCATTAACTATTAAATATATTATTAAACGAATTGTATAAAATATTGTTAAACCTGTAGAAAAATAATATAAATATAAAATTAACATATTTAAATTTCTTATTATTACTATTTCTAAAATTAAATCCTTTGAATAAAATCCAGCTAAAAAAGGAATACCACATAATGCTATATTTGAAATATTAAAACATAAAGAAGTAACAGGAATGAAAATTCTTACCCCCCCTATTATTCGAATATCTTGATTATCATTTATTATATGAATTACTACACCTGCACATATAAATAATAAAGCTTTAAATATTGCATGAGTAAGAAGATGAAAAAAAGCTAAATCTCTATAACCTATTCTTAAAATTCTTATTATTAAACCTAATTGTCTTAAAGTAGACAAAGCAATAATTTTTTTTAAATCATATTCATAATTTGCTCTAATACCAGCTATTATTATAGTTAAACCAGATAATAATAATAAAATTTTTAATATAAATGTATCTAATAATAATAAATTAAAACGAATTAATAAATAAACTCCTGCAGTTACTAAAGTTGAAGAATGAACTAAAGCTGAAACTGGTGTAGGAGCTGCTATAGCCGCGGGTAATCAAGATCTAAAAGGAATTTGAGCTCTTTTAGTTATAGCAGCTAAAATAATTATAATTGAAATTATATTTATAGAAAAATCATTTTTCATAAAATTTAAATAATAAATATAATTTCATCTACCATAATTTAATATTCAAGCAATCACTATTAAAATCATTACATCACCAATTCGATTAGATAAAGCAGTTAATATCCCGGCATTATAAGATTTTGTATTTTGATAATAAATAACTAAACAATATGAAATTAAACCCAATCCATCTCAACCTAATAAAATTCTAATAACATTAGGTCTAATAATTAATAAAATTATTGATAAAACAAACAAAATTACTAAAATAATAAATCGATTTAAGTTAACTTCTGATATTATATATCTTTTTCTGTAATAAATTACAGAAGATGAAATCAATAAAACAAATATTATAAATAATAAAGATATTCAATCTAATAAAATAGATATAACAATATTAATAGAGTTAAAAGAAATAATTTCCCATTCAATTATAATAATTAAATTATTAATAATAAAATAAATTATTATAAATAAATTTATTAATATATAAAAAAAAAAAAAAAAAAATCTAATAAAACAAATAGAAAATTTATGTTGAATGATTTAAAATGATTTACTCATATTTTTGATTCCACAAATCAATATTTTTTTTTAAATTATTTAAATAGAATCAAATTATTACATAATCAATTTTTAATACTAATAAATTTAATGGTAATCAATGTAATATTAATGTTAAATACTCTCGAGAAATACCCCTAGAAAATCTATATAACCCTAAATTATATTTTCCATGTTGAGTATATGAATATAAATATAATCTATAACCAGCTCTAAAAAATGATATTCCTATTAATATAAATATAGTAACCCATGATCATCTTATTATTCTATTAATCAATCTAATTTCCCCTATTAAATTTAATGAAGGAGGAGCTGCTATATTTGATGATAATATTAAAAATCATCATATTCTTATTGAAGGTATAAAATTTATTAAACCCTTATTAATAAATAATCTTCGTCTTCCTAATCGTTCATAATTAATATTTGATAAACAAAATATTCCTGATGAACATAAACCATGACCAATTATTATAATATAAGAACCTATATAACCTCAATAATTTATTGTTATAATTCCCCCAATTACTATTCCTATATGAGCTACTGATGAATAAGCAATTAAAGATTTTATATCAATTTGACAAAAACATTTTAATCTAATATATAAACCTCCAATTAAACTAATTACAATTATAATATAATTTATTTTTAAACCAATTTTTTGTAAAATTATTATAACTCGTAATAATCCATAACCCCCTAATTTTAATATTACAGCAGCTAAAATTATAGAACCAGAAATTGGAGCTTCAACATGAGCTTTTGGTAATCATAAATGAACAAAATATATTGGTATTTTAACTAAAAAAGCTAAAATTATTGAAATATATAAATAAATATATTCATAATTATTAAACTTTAAAAAATATATTATTATTCTATTATTATTTATATAAATATAAAAAATTCCTAATAATAAAGGTAAAGAAGCAAATAATGTATAAAATAATAAATATATTCCTGCTTGAATTCGTTCAGGTTGATACCCCCATCCTATAATAAGTAATAATGTTGGAATTAATCTTCCTTCAAAAAACAAATAAAATATAAATATATTTATTACTCTAAAAGTTAAAAATAATATTAATATTAATATAATAATATTAAATAAAAAAAAATTTAAATAAAATTTTATTTTTATTAATCTTTGTCTTGATATAATTATTAAAGCACTAATTCAAATTCTTAAAATAATTAATCCATAAGAAATTATATCACATCCTAATATATATCTTAAATTACTAAAATTTATAATATTAATTCTTAAATTTATAAATATAAATATTATCAATATTAAAATTATATACACCAATCAAAATATATTTTGTAAAAAACATAATGGGATAATAAAAAATAATATTAATATAAATTTTATCATTAAATTAAATTAAATCTTTGAAAATAATCATTACCATGAGTTCGAATTATAGTTACTAAAATTGATAATCCTAAAGCCCCCTCACAAACTGAAAAAACTAAAAAAATTATTAATATATATAAATTATAATTAATTATTCTTAAATATATTATTATTAATAAAAAAAGTCTTAAAACAATAAATTCTAATCTTAATAAAACTACTAATAAATGTTTATGTTTTGAAACAAAAATTATATTTCCTACTATAAATATAATTAATCTTATTATATATATATTTATCATTAGTTTTTATAGTTTAATCAAAACATTGGTCTTGTAAATCAAAAATAAGAAATTTCTTTAAAAACTTCAAAGAAAAAGAATCTCTTTATCTATAATCTCCAAAATTATTATTTTTATTAAACTATTCTTTGATATTAAAATATTTATTTCTATATTATTATTAATTTTTTCTGTTATAATATTATTTATCCAACATCCTTTATCAATAGGACTAATAATTTTATGTCAAACTCTTTTTTTATGTTTACTCTCAGGAATAATTATTAACACTTATTGATTTTCTTATATTTTATTTTTAATTTTTTTAGGAGGTCTTTTAGTTTTATTTATTTACGTATCTAGAATTGCTTCTAATGAAATATTTAAATCACCTAATTATATAATAATTATTATAATATTTTTTTTTTTAATTTTATCAAGATTAATTTTTTACAAAAATTTAATTTGATTAAATTTCAACTTTAATGACGAAATAATTAATTTTTTTTTTAATTATATTTTTTTTAATTTTGAAAATAAAATTAATTTAACTAAATTATATAATAATAATACTTATTACTTAATATTATTATTAATTATTTATTTATTTATTACTCTTATTGCTGTAGTAAAAATTACTAATATTTTTTTTGGCCCTCTACGATCAAATTTTTAACTAATGATAAATTTTAAACCTATACGAAAAACTCACCCAATTTATAATATCATTTATAATTCTTTAATTAATCTTCCTACACCTTCTAATATTTCTTCAATATGAAATTTTGGATCATTATTAGCTTTATGTTTAGGTATTCAAATTATTACAGGTCTTTTCTTAACTATATATTATACAGCAAATATTGAAATAGCATTTAATAGAGTAAATTATATTTGTCGAAATGTTAATTATGGATGATTAATTCGTACTTTACATGCTAATGGTGCATCATTTTTTTTTATTTGCATTTATATTCATATTGGACGAGGAATATATTACGGATCTTATAATTTTTTAAATACATGAATTATTGGAGTAATTATTTTATTTATTTTAATAGCAACAGCCTTTATAGGTTATGTATTACCTTGAGGACAAATATCATTTTGAGGAGCTACTGTTATTACTAACCTTTTATCAGCAATTCCTTATTTAGGGCCAAATTTAGTAAATTGAATTTGAGGGGGATTTGCTGTAGATAATGCTACATTAACCCGATTTTACACTTTCCATTTTTTATTTCCTTTTATTATCATAATATTAACTATAATTCATTTATTATTTCTTCATCAAACAGGATCAAATAATCCATTAGGTATTAATAGAAATTTTGATAAAATTCCATTTCATCCATTTTTTACATTCAAAGATTTAATTGGTTTTATTATTTTAATTTATTTATTAATTATATTAACTTTAATTAATCCATATTTATTAGGTGACCCTGATAATTTTATCCCTGCTAATCCACTTGTAACCCCTATTCATATTCAACCTGAATGATATTTTTTATTTGCTTATGCAATTTTACGATCTATTCCCAATAAACTAGGAGGAGTAATTGCTTTAGTTATATCAATTTTAATTTTAATTATTCTACCATTTACTAGAAATAGAAAAATTCAAGGTATTCAATTTTATCCATTTAATCAATTATTATTTTGATTATTAATTTCTATTATTTTTCTATTAACTTGAATTGGAGCTCGACCTGTAGAAACACCTTATATTATTGTTGGTCAAATTTTAACTATTTTATATTTTTCTTATTTTATTTTAAACCCATTATTAATCAACTTTTGAGATAAATTAATTTTTAAAAATTAATTAATTAATGAGCTTGTAAATAAGCATTTGTTTTGAAAACTTAAGAAAGAATTTTTATTCTATTAATTTATACTAAATTTATTTTATAATTAAAATAAAATTATTAATTTTAAACCTAAAAAAAATATTAAATAATTTAATGATACAGGTAAATAAATTTTTCAACATAAATATATTAATTTATCATAGCGATATCGAGGTAATGTACCTCGAACTCAAATAAAAAAAAATGAAATAAATACTAATTTTAAATAAAATATTAATCTCAATCTATATCCCCCTATATAAATCACCACAAATATTATTCTCATAAATAAAATTATAGAATACTCTGCTAAAAAAATTAAAGCAAATCCCCCTCTTCTATATTCAATATTAAACCCAGAAACTAATTCTCTTTCTCCCTCAGCAAAATCAAAAGGAGTACGATTAGTTTCAGCTATTATTGAAGATAAAAAACATAATCTTAAAGGAATTATTATAAAAAAAAATCAAATTATATCTTGATATAATTTATATATAAATAAATTTAAATCCATAATTAAAATAACTCTAGATATTAAAATTAAAGCTAATCTAACTTCATAAGAAATTGTTTGAGCGACAGCTCGCAACCCCCCTAATAATGAATAATTAGAATTTGATGATCAACCTGAAACTAATAATATGTATACCCCTACTCTTAAACAACTTAAAATAAATAAAATCCCCAAATTAAATATAAATATATTAAAATAATAAGGAATTACTATTCAAATAATTAATCTTATTATAAAATTTAAAATTGGAGAAATATAATAAGATAAATAATTTGAATAATTTAAATAAACTTGTTCTTTAGTAAATAATTTAATAGCATCAGAAAAAGTTTGTAATAATCCTATTATTCCTACTTTATTAGGACCTTTTCGAATTTGAATATAACCTAATAATTTTCGTTCTAATAAAACTAAAAAAGCAACCCCAATTAAAACACCAATAATTAAAATTAATCCCCCAATAAATAAATTTATATATTCAATTATCATATACTATCTATATAATAATTTATATATTTATGATTTCTAAAACCATTACATTTTTCTGCCAAAATAGTCAATTATATATATATATATATATATATATAATTATATTAATAATATTCTTTTTATAAAATTATTTCAAATATTTGATCCTTTCGTACTAAAATATTTTAATTTTCTAAAGATAGAAACCAACCTGGCTCACACCGGTTTGAACTCAGATCATGTAAGATTTTAATGATCGAACAGATCAAAATTTTAAACTTTTGCATTTATATTTTATCTTAATCCAACATCGAGGTCGCAATCTCTTTTTTTTATTTGAACTAAAAAAAAAAATTACGCTGTTATCCCTAAGGTAATTTTTTCTTTTAATCATTATTAATGGATCAACTATTCACTTATTAATGATTTCTATTAAAAAAAGTTTTTTTAATTTTTCTATCACCCCAATAAAATAATTAATTTATTTTTAATTAAAAATTATATATATAATCTAAAATAAATTAATTATAAAACTCTATAGGGTCTTCTCGTCTTTTAAATTTATTTTAGCTTTTTAACTAAAAAATTAAATTTTAATTATTAAATAAGAGACAGTTTATATTTCATTAAATCTTTCATACAAGTCTTCAATTAAAAGACTAATGATTATGCTACCTTTGTACAGTCAATATACTGCAGCCCTTTAATATTTATCAGTGGGCAGATTAGACTTTAAATTATTTTCAAAAAGACATGTTTTTGATAAACAAGTGAATATAAAATTTTGCCGAATTCCTTTTATTTAATTATAATTATAATTACATATTTATTATTATTTATACTAATTTTATCATTATAACAATTTTTTTTTAAAAAAAAATTTTTTTTTATAAAAAATTTAAAATTTTATTAAATTTTATTTTTATTAAAATTTTTTATAAAAAATTAAAATTTTTAAACAATTTAAATTTTAAAAATTTCAATAATTTTTATTTATTTATAAGTATTTATTAAAAAGCTTATCCCTTTTAATATTTAATTTAATTTAATAAAAATTTTTAAAAAAATTTTTATTAAAAATAAATTTTAAATTAAATTTATTTCTAAAAAAACTAGATATATTTAAAAACGATTAACATTTCATTGCAAATTAACTATTAAAAATAATTATACTACATTAACTTTTTTAATTAATTATCTCTTTTAAATTCGAGATTTATATATTTATATAAATTTATTTAATAAACTCTGATACACAAGATACAATAAATTAAATTTACTTTTTTATAAATTATTTTTCAATTATTTCATAATTCTTTTACAATACTAATTTACTATAAAAATTTAAATTTTTTCTATTATAATACTCCAACCCCCATTTTCGTATTAAAATTTCTTTTATTATATTTAAATTATTAATTTTCCCCCCTCAAATTAATTAATTTTATTAATTTCTTTTCAATGTAAATGAAAAACTTTATCAAGCTCTAATTTGATCTTTCTAGAAACACTTTCCAGTACCTCTACTTTGTTACGACTTATTTCAATTTTTAAATGAAAGTGACGGGCAATATGTACATATTTTAATTTTTAATCATTTTAATAAACTAATTAAAATTACATTTAAATCCACCTTCAATAAAATATTTCAATTTTATATTCATTTAAATAAATTTATTGTAATCCATTATATTCTTAATTATAATCTACATCTTGATCTGAATTAATTTTTTATTTTAATTTTTAAATATTATATTTTATAAAAAATATTTTTTTAACAACGATATATAAAATTTTAAATTAAGTAAATTTATTCGTGGATTATCAATTATTAAACAGATTCCTCTAAATGAACTAAAATACCGCCATATTATTTAAGTTTCAATAAATAATTATTTACTATTTTAGTATTATAATTTAAATTTTTAATAATAGGGTATCTAATCCTAGTTTATAATAAAATTTGTTAAAACATAATTTTTATATAAAATTTAAATAAATTAAAATTTCACCTAATAATTTAATATTTATTTTAAAAAAAAATTTATTTTTTATAAACTGAAATAATTTAATTTAATTTTTGTATAACCGCAACTGCTGGCACAAAATTTGTTATTAATTCTTGTATTACTAAATCTTAATTTCTTAAATTTTTAATTTTATTTACTATATATTATATTATTATTATTATTAAAATAATAAAAAATTAACACTAAAATTTATATATAAAATAAACTTTTAATAAATTTTTTTAAATATAATTATTTATTTATTTCTTATTTTTTTTCACATAGATTTTTTTTCAAATATGTTTTAAATTATAAACTTTTAATAAATTTTTTTAAATATAATTATTTATTTATTTCTTATTTTTTTTCACATAGATTTTTTTTTTTTTTTTTTTATATTAAATATTTAATAAACATTAATAAATTTTTATTATTTCTCTTATTTTTTTTTTTGTAATATTAATTAAATTAAAAAATTAATATAAATCAATTATTAATTAATTAAAAATTAAATATTATAAATATTATATAATTAAAATAATAAATTTAATTAATTATTAAATTTATAATTAAATTAATATTTAATTAATTAATAATATAATTAATTAATTAAATTTTTAATATATATATATATATATAAGTACTAAAAAATATTTATAAATTAAATAAATTACAAATTATTTTTATTTTCTATTTAATTTAATTTACCGTTTCTAATAATTTTTCTATAAATAG